TAATACAACGAATCACACTTTTACCACTAAACTATACCCGCTACAATGCGATTATTGTATACAAATGGACCTTTTGTCGAACAAGGGAATTGGATGGAATCAAGATAGGATCATAAAAGAATCATGAAAATTAGAGTGTTGGCGGGGGACTTAATGAGATTAGGAAAAGAGGGTTCATTTAAATAACTAAATAACAAGTTTTATCCTTTCTTTTGCTGTCGGAATTTTGATAGATACGGCTCGACAAAACCGCCGAAATCCTAACATAAAAATGCATTGTGTAAGAATCCATAGTTTCATTTTTTTTTATCTTTATTTCAGTAAAAAAGGAAAGGAAAAAAAGTACGAAAGAAGAATACGAAATGACACTTTGATTTTATAGAATAAGAATGGAAATAGTCCTTTTTCTTTTTGTTCTTGCTTTAATAGGAAGCATTTTTGTTTTGAAATAAATCAGATAAATCCTTTTTTCTATGATTCGTTGAAACAAAAAAAGGCCCGGCTAGGTACTGACCAGGCCAGGCCATGGGAATAAAAACGCCTTTCGGACAAAATAAAAGCAAGGAGGTCTTCTTTATTTTTCGTTCGATTTCTATTTTATTTATTTTGATTTTTCTTTATATTATATTGGAATTGGATTTTTAGAGCCCTTACTTTAATCTAAATGTAATTACTGATAAAAGTTGTATATATCTATATAATAAAGAGAGAGAAAAAAAAGAGAAAGAAAGACTTTTTCAATCTTTACATTAATGTGTAATGTAACATAGTAATTTTTGTGAATTGGGAGAGATGGCTGAGTGGACTAAAGCGTCGGATTGCTAATCCGTTGTACGAGTTATTCGTACCGAGGGTTCGAATCCCTCTCTTTCCGTTGATGGCTTCATATTTACTTTATCTTTCAAATTTCGCAAACCTTAGTTAAACGTGTGGAATAGATAAAAAAATCTTAAGAAATTTGTGAAAAATCAAGTAAAAGTAAAGAAAACGAAAAAGCCCCTTTTATTTTATTCTTCACGCCCAGGATTACGTCCTGGATCATTAGATAGAAATCCGAAGATGAAGAGAGAAACAAAGAATATTACTACTGTGTAAACAAAGAGTTTGAGAGTAAGCATTACACAATCTCCAAGATCATTTTTTGGAAAAAAAGAGAATAGATCCTCCATTACCAAAATTTGCTTTCATACCCACAATTAGATATTGTGGGGAATCCTAATAGGGCCTTTCACTGGAAAAAGGTCAGAATGGGGAAATGGGGTGATCCAGATTTATTGCAGCTCTCCAAGAATTTCAATGTTTGAATCGAGGGTTCATACTGTAAGACTTATGTGATCTTATCAATTGTTATAATTTTTTCTCGAATAAATCATTAATTTTCTAGGATAGTATTAAAGATCTCATCGAAAGCTTACAGCAGCTTGCCAAACAAAGGCTAAGAGAAAAAAGAGCACAGGTATGACTGGCATAACATTCACGATTGGATTCAAAAAAGCATAAGCCTCGGGCAATTTAGCGAAGAAAAAACTACTCGAATAAAGGGCAGAATTAAGACAGATACAGATCAAACTAAAGATATTAAGCATAACAGACATTTTGTTCTTGGAAGATAATTGCATTTTGATTGAGTTATTGATATAAGGAAAAATAAAAAAAGGAATGTAGACCAAAAAAGCCTTCTTTTTCGTTGAACTTACCCAATCAAAAATCCTCCAATTCTCAAAGGAGAATAGAAGAAATCATACTTTCATACAATATCTTAATTGAATTATATGTAATGATCAATAAATTTAGTTTAATTCTATATTTACACGTGTCAAAATCCTATCAACAATCTAATTTATTCGATAGAATATTTTTTTGGGCTGGAATTGACGAAAAACCAATACCAATACTAGTCTTTATTAGTGTCGAATAGACATCTAAATGGGGCGTGGCCAAGTGGTAAGGCAACGGGTTTTGGTCCCGCTATTCGGAGGTTCGAATCCTTCCGTCCCAGAGCATATCCATTCTATCAGAATAAAGATTGTGTTTTGGATAGAATGTGATTCTTGTTTCTGATTTTTAATGATTCCGAAAAGAATCATATCCTTTTTTTCACAAACTGAACTGAATCCAGTTTAAATGACACGCAAATGTAACTGAATCAATTTGTGATCCAGGTAACATGGGAACATAGATCACAAGAGTTTGAATTTTAAAAAGACGGGCGGGCTTTTCATCATATGCGCATTCACTTTATCTTCATATTGAGGGAAGTTAGTTACTTAGAAAAACCTTAAGTCCCATATTTATTCGAATTTTCAATGATTCATTTTGAATCAAAATGGGAAAGAAAAGCACCTATATTCCCTATCTCTTATTCCCTATCCCTTAAATGAGGTAGCCAATTCTCTGTCAATCCCGGAATTCTAAGGGCCTCTTGAATTCTAAACAAGAGGGAGTTCTTGGTACTAATTGAATTAATCAATGGGGATTAAGTCTCTTAAGACTGGGTTAG